AATTTAATATTAAATTCTTGTTTAATATATTAAGTTAATATATTTTAATAGTAAAAAAATATATAATAAATATTATTAATATAAAAAAATTATTTATACTAAACTAGTATAAATACTATTACATAGTATTTATATATTTATTTATATACTATATATTTAATATTGAATTTATTTTTTCTCTCATATACATATATTTAAGTTATTCACTATAGCAATTATGATCTGAACGTCAAGTCAATCCGGGGCAAGTGTTCGGATCTATTATGACATAAATGCGAGGCGCTCAACGGACCATAGATTCATATATATATATTTTTTTTTTTAATACTTTCTGGACTTTAGATTGATCCAAAAATAACTTTTTTGCAATCTAATGTATATTCATATCTTAGTTCAATTATAAGTTTTTAGTTGAGATATTTACAATTTTCCATATCCAAATAAATTATTACTTTGTTTCAACTCACCCGAACAGGCATTAGTCATTACAAAAACGTTGTATTAATTTTATATAGATAAATAGAGTCTTTCTTATGTAATGTAGTTTTAAAAAAATTAATATTATTTATTTAATATTTAAATAAATATTAAATAAATAGAAAAATAACATATTTTGTCTGCTATATGCTTGCTTGTATACCATATATAGTAAATATCAGATTAAAGAGGCTTAGAAAGGATATAATGAAATTTTTTGATTCCTTCGTCTCCGAGAAAAAAATTTTTTTATTGTATTGATGGGACCAAAAAAATGAAATTATAACATCAATAATAAAAGAATTATAAAAAAAAAAATTACAGGTTCTGCATAAATAAAAAATAAACGTAATTTATTTTATTCGAAACGTTTCGTGATCTTCAACCAATTATGTGCTTCAATATAATTACCAGGAGTAAGGGCTATAGCCTGTTTCCAATACTCAGCAGCCTGGTCGAACCAAGCCTCCCCAATTTCAGAATCTCCTTGACGAATAGCCTGTTCTCCTCGGTCGGAATAGGGGTTTGAATTCCTTCCCTTAGAATCGTACTTGAGAGTTTCCTACCTCATACGGCTCAGCAGTCAATTCTTTTGGTTTTCCATTTGAATCTACCATACCATATTTAACTAAAGTAGATTTAAACTAAAGCTATATGATTATATTTTTGGTTTTAAGCAAAAGAAGTAAATTACACGAGTTTCAAACTTAACTTTTTTTTATTATTAATAAATAAAAAAAAAAAAAAAAATTTTTAGTTTTATCTGTTATCCCACCTTCAGAATACTTAAATAGATATTTATTGTTATCGTTATAATTTTCTGATAGGTAACTATCTTGATTTCATATATAATTTTTGATATAGAAATTTATTGATAAAATCTTTCAAAAAACTTTAATTATACTTGATAAAAAAAGAAAAGACTTACTATCTTTGGGACCTAATCCTACACCGCTGCTAAATTTTTTAGTGGATCACCTCGATTACATGAGTGGATTCCTAACTTTTATCTCTTATAATGAGATAAGTAAGCAGTTATTATTGTATTAGTCCAAAACTTCGTTAATTGATCTTTACGGTGCTTACTCTATCAATTCAATTAGATCTTTTATCCATAGAATTTTAAATTATATAGGCATATGCATTTCTTCATATTTTTACTTCTATAAAGTTTTGTTTCTTTGCTACAGCTGATAAAAATCGTTGATTTGGACGATTAATATGTAGAAAGCCCATTTTTTGTTTCGAGTATTTTTTATAAATTTAATTTGATTTAATCTTTATTTATTGTTTTCTTTATTTCTATAGTAAAGATAGTCGCACGTAATGACAGATCACGGCCATATTATTCAAAGCTTGTGGTAAGAATGGATTTCGTTCGAGTGCTCGAAAATAATATTCTAAAGCTTTGGTATGTCCTCCATTTCTTGTGTGTATAAGACCTATATTATAGAGTATATAACTTCGATCATAGGGATCAATTTCTAATCGCATAGCTTCATAATAATTCTGCAAAGCTTCCGCATAATTTCCTTCTGATTGAGCTGACATCCGTTACGGTCGTATTCGATTCGTAGAATCGCCGTTACAGAACCGTACATGAGATTTTCATCTCATACGGCTCCTCCCTTATGTGCATAATAAAAAAAAAAATGCATGTAATTAAAAAAGATAAAAATATTCTCATTATGAACTGAGTAGGGCTAGTGTCTTTACAAGAAATCTCTAGCCAACCTTCTTGTAAGAGATCTTTTGATATAAGTGTGTTGATACTAGATCGAAATGATAACGCTCTAACAATTTTGTTGTTCTCAACGCTTTTTAATTTAAAGGAATTAGGCACTTCAACAGTCTTCGATGGTTATACAGGTATCCAAAGTCCGAACGAGATGGATTTTTGTTGTCCCAACCATGTTTGGTTGTCCCGAGCCCAATATATAAATAAAGGGATTTCTCTCACAAAATTTTCGTGTTGTTGATTCCTAAGTGTAGTGCTTATTTCCCTATGTCACCTATTAGTACTAAATAAATAGTAGTAAGAGTGGCCTGTAATACAGAACCTCTACTAGAACTATAGGTGTAACCTTGCGCTCAATACACGAATCAACAATTGAAACATAGCATCTGAGGTTACATTAATCGAGGATACACGAAAGAAGGGTTTGTTCTCTTTACAAACTTCACCTTCAACAAGCGTAGGTTTTTCAATCATTTTTTTATCATGAATCTTAATTATATGTTTTTCTCTTAAGACTGAGAGTCAGAAAGAAAAAAATCAAATCGCACCATCTCTGTAATAAGTAAATGCCTCTTTTTCTCCTGAAGTTGTTGGAATTATTCGTAATAAAATATTGGCTACAATTGAAAAAGTCTTATCAATAAAATTTCCATTTATCTGCGATCGAGTCATAGGTATCAATCCATTATAGAATTCTTCTAATTATTGCTTTCGTGGTAAAATGATATCATACCACAAAAATAAAATTTATAGGGCGAAATGACATAAAAACCAATTCAAATAAAGGATTTTTAGTATGTTTAAAACATTTTTTTGTTTTGACAGGAATCAAATTTTTGAATCGGTTTTGATTGGTATACTACTACCAATCAAAGAAAGAACTTTTTTCATTTTAAAGTTTAAAAGAAAAAAAAAAAGTTTCATTTTTTTACAGTTAAAACCTCGGCTGACTAGAAAAGTTCTGATTAAATTATGTTAAAAAAAAAATATATATATAATAATAATTTTTTTTAATACTATACTGTCCAATTTTTAGAGATATACAATAAAGAAAAAGCCTGTAGATTCCTTTTTAAGAGCTCTATGAATTAAGTTAAGGAGTTTTTGGAGGGAAAACTCTAAAATTTTGAATGTAAATAAATTTGATAATTCATATACTATGATTATGCAATCACATTATAAATATAATTTATATCAAAATTATTAATAAAATATCACTCGAAACATAAACTTTTTAATTATCTAATTGAATTCTTTAGTTCATTATGATTTGGTTAGGTAAAAAAAACTACCAGAAAACGAAAGGACATTCCTCTTTACAAAAAAAGTAGTACTAGAATAGTTGTTATCATTTTTTACACTAAAAAACTTTAGTCTATTTTTATTACCAGACTATAAAAAGATCCTTTTTTGATGAGAGGTTATTAAAAAAATGAAATTGATTGGACTCACCTATACATTAATCGAATTATAAAGAACTCGCTATACACTCGATTGTTGGTGCATAATCATTATGTGGGAGAGATGGCCGAGTGGTTGAAGGCGTAGCATTGGAACTGCTATGTAGGCTTTTGTTTACCGAGGGTTCGAATCCCTCTCTTTCCGTACTTTACCCCCCCATTTGCCAGTGTTATTGATAAAAATGTCTCTCAATAAAGTAAAGTTAAAGTAGCGTTTTATAAAATAAGTCCATTGGTTAGATTAGACACCTTTCTTTGATATATATTTTCAATATTATTATCAACTCCTATTGTTGTGTCCTGAAAAATACTGTAACTAACGGCTTGAAAATTTCCCTAGTAATCTATCTTAACTGTAAAAAAAAAAAAAATACCGATCAAAATATATATATATTTTTTTTTTTTATTTTTCTTAACTCTAAGTTTAATTTAATTAGACGAAAGTAAAGAAAACAAATTATTTCGAATCCGTTTGTAGTTAATTTTGGTTTAGGTTTGACGTGAATAATATTCTACGACTAGTAATTCATTGATTTTCAAACCAACCCAATTACTATCTATTATTTGATTGACTATTCCTTTATATTGGGCTCCTTGAAGAGTCAAATGTTTTGGTAATTCATGCTGAAGAGATGAATCAAGATAAGTTTGAATCATATCTTTGGATTTTTGTTCATCCTTCGTCGTAATAATATCTCGTGGTTTACAACGATAACTTGGTATATCTACTATATGACCATTCACTAAAATATGTCTATGGTTAACCAATTGACGAGCTCCAGGAATAGTGGACGCCATACCTAAGCGAAAAATTATGTTATCCAAACGCATTTCAAGTAATTGTAATAAGACCTGACCGGTTGACCCTTTGGCTTGTCTGGCGATACGAACATATTTAATTAATTGTCGTTCTGTAAGACCATAATGAAACCGCAATTTTTGTTTTTCTTCTAGACGAATACGGTATTGCGATCTTTTACCCGAACGGGATTGATTTCTAAGATCAGTTCCTACTTTAGGCTTTTTATTAGTTAGTCCTGGTAAAGCCCCTAGACGGCGTATTTTTTTGAAACGAGGTCCTCGGTAACGCGACATAAAGACTCCTTTTTCTTATATTCTTAATTTCTATTTAATTTATTTTTTTTTGTCTTCATTTTAAAGAAAAACTCTAAACTAAAACTGAACAAAATGAAGCGAAGTCGACGAACCTATTCTACTATAAACTATAAAAAAGAATAATGAGATTAATTCTATAACTATTAAGATGACTATGAATTGGATAACTATCCATATTCAACCGTCTTTGTATTATATATACACAATAAAATTTTTTTTTGTATATTATTTTTTTGTATATTATATAGTTGAAAATTATTCTAACATAAAGAATCAGTGTCTTTTTGAAAAAGGGTAAAGATTTTTGTTTTCAATATTATTTCAAAGGGAGATTATTAAGCATGCAAAAAGATGAACAAATAAAAAGAAAATATAAATAAAAAAAGCCGGCTATCGGAGTCGAACCGATGACCATCGCATTACAAATGCGATGCTCTAACCTCTGAGCTAAGCAGGCTGATATAACATATATTCTCCATCGATATAAATACAAAAACAAATTCTTACTATTACAAATTTTATCCAGTAACTAAATACTATATTAGTTATTAGTTTTATTTTAAAATGTAATTATTTAAATTAAGATCAAATAAGATGGGGAAAATTTTGTTTATTAAACGTAGATATTTGTTTATATATCACTTTAATATAGGTGGTTTATTTATTTATTTTAATTAATAATATATATTATGTCATATAATATATACTAAAATATAATATGTCATATTTAATAGATATAATATCTATTAATTCTTGAGTAATTAATATTATGAGTTATACTTATTAAATTAATAAGATGAATATTAATAAGATATATAAAATATAGTATTATATATATATATATTTATTTAGGAAAATATAAAGATATATGTAATATAATTACATACTTAATATGTTTTATCTATTTTTTTGTCTTTTAAAAATATAAAGTAAAAAAAAATATATAAAATTTTATTAAATATATTAAATACATTTAATAGAAATATTTAATTAATATAAATATTTAATAGAATTTTTCTAATAATAAAAAAATTATTAGCTAAGATTCATTCAAAAAAAGAAGAGAAAATAAACTAACACGAACAAAAAGTCGATCGTTCAAGTATACAAAATTTAATAAAAAAGGATAATAATGCGGAGACATATATACGGTATATACCCAGCAATCTTGAATTGCTTATACAGAAATGCTAGAATCTGTTCTGTTCTAGTTTGATAAAAAAAAGGGCATTTTATATCTTATAAAAAGTAAGATAAAAAAGCAGGAAAAATAAAAATAATTCAATTTTTATTGATAGGATTTGTTATACAATAAAATTAATAAGTTTTTTTATGGGAACGAACTTTTAATATAAAATTTGATTTTATATAAAATCGTAAATGAAACGGGGGATATGGCGAAATAGGTAGACGCTACGGACTTAATTAGATTGAGCCTTAGTATGGAAACCTACTAAGTGATCACTTTCAAATTCAGAGAAACCCTGGAATTAAGAAAAATGGGTAATCCTGAGCCAAATCCTGTTTTCCGAAAACAACATAGGTTCCATAAACCAAAATTGTTATTTTTTTTTTTAATAAAAAAGGGAAAGGATAGGTGCAGAGACTCAATGGAAGCTATTCTAACATATGGAGTTAACTGCGTTACGTTAGTAGGTGAACAAAATAACTTTTTAAGATAAAGTTATACTAAAACCTATATACAAACAAACGTATACGTAATGATATAATATTTCAAATCAAACAAATGTTTAATGACGCCTATATTTAAATAAAATTTTTCATATGAAAAATTTTTGGGGTCAATATAAAATTTATAGTAAATTTTTAATTGACTAACCAAAGAAGTAAATATTCATTGATCAAATTATTTACTCCACAGTCTGATCTATCTTTTGAAAAACTGAAATGATTAATTGAATGAGAATAAAGATAGAGTCCCATTCTACATGTCAATACTGACAACAATGAAATTTTTAGTACAAGGAAAATCCGTCGACTTTGAAAGTCGTGAGGGTTCAAGTCCCTCTATCCCCAAAAAGCCCCCTTTATTTTGAAAGTAAAGTATTTACTTTATTCTATTATTTCTAGTTTTAAGAGTCCAAGATTGGTCATATTTATCATTTACTGTAAAATATTACAATTTTTATTAATGGAACCGATCAATTTATTTAGTTATTTTTTCTCTTAGTATTAATTTTTAATATATCATACATGCACAAACGAAACACATGTATACGAACCTTAAAAAAAATCTTTGAAGACCGACAGGATCATTCGTTAAATTTTATAAGATTAAGTATTAATCTTATAATTAATACTCGTACTTATACTGATAAGATTTTCCTTATCACTTTTTGAATTGAAACCTCAAAAAGTCACAACTACCTGGATAAGACGTTGTAATATCCTGTCGGACTTTTAATTGACATAAACTTTACTAATCTAGTAAAATAAAATGAGGATCATATGATGTATAGCAAAGGCCGGGATAGCTCAGTTGGTAGAGCAGAGGACTGAAAATCCTCGTGTCACCAGTTCAAATCTGGTTCCTGGCACATGATTGTCTTTCGAAGTGTCATTTTTTTTTTAATATTAATAGAAAAAATATTCTATATTTCGATTAATAACGATAAATATCTTTAGTTCTTTATTAACTATATTAAATTAACTATTTAATTTTAATTAAAAAAAAAAAAAAGAATGACC